TATCTCTTGTTTTTCATTCCCATTCCCATAAGAATGAATACTATGATTCGCATTTCGAACAGGCATGAATACAGCATCTATAGGGTAACTTCCATCTTGAGAGTCATTTATGGGTTCCATACGATATCCGCGATCTCTCTTGATTTGTAATCCAATACACAAATCAATTGGTTCCGTCAGGTTAGCTATATGTTGTGTCGTGTCAACTATTTCTACGGAGGGTGGTAAGATGATATCTTGAGCGGTTACGTATCTAGGACCCCTTACGCAAATCGACGCGTCTCTAACTCCATAGAGATTACTTCTCAATACAATTTCTTTCAAATTTTGTAAGATTTCATGTACTGATTCCTCAATACCTACTATCGTAGAATATTCATGTGGCACCTTCTTAGATTTTGCACGTGTGATACATGTTCCTTCTATTTCTCCAAGTAAGGCCCTTCGCATGGCAATACCGATGGTATCAGCTTGACCTTTCATAAGTGGTGACAGAATGAAACGACCATAATAAAGACGCTTACTGTCTACTCTTGATTCAACACACTTCCACTGTAGTGTTCGAGTGGATCCTGCTACTTCCTCTCGAACCATACTATACTAGTATTATTATTTGATCATTTATTTCTCTTGAAATCGGTTTAATTCTTATTTCTACACACGTCTTTTTTTAGGAGGTCGACATCCATTATGTGGCATAGGTGTTACATCACGTACGAAGCTTAATAATATACCACTTCTACGAATGGCTCGTAATGCTGCATCTCTTCCGAGACCAGGACCCTTTATCATAACTTCTGCTCGTTGCATACCCTGATCAACCACTGTACGAATAGCATTTACCGCTGTGGCTTGAGCAGCATAAGGTGTTCCTCTTCTTGTGCCTTTGAATCCAGAAGTACCGGCGGAGGCCCAAGAAACTACCCGACCTCGTACATCTGTAACAGTTATAATGGTATTGTTGAAACTCGCTTGAACATGAATAACGCCTTTTGGTATTCTACGTCCATTCTTACGTGAACCAATACGCCCATTCCTACGTGAACCAATTCTTGGTATAGCTTTTGTCATATTTTATCATCTCATATTTATGAGTCAGAAATATACAAAAAGAAAAGATACGGAGATATCCATTTCATGTTAAAACAGATCCTTTACCTTATTTTTACATATATATATATATATATATTTTTTTTTTTTTTTTAAAGTTCTTTTTTAGAAGAATTACCCTTGTCTCTGTTTATGTTTCGGATTGGAACAAATCACTATAATTCGTCCACGCCTGCGAATCAGTCGACATTTTTCACAAATTTTACGAACGGAAGCCCTTATTTTCATATTTTTTATTCCTTACCTTAATTCTGAATCCACTTCTTGGAAGAGAATAAGTCTCTTGAATTTTTTTTTTAACTTCGAATTGTATACCCATGGTTAAAAAAATAACCTAATCATTCGAATCTTTGTTGCGAAGTCGATAAATTATACGTCCCCTGGTTGAATCATAACGACTTACTTCAATTTTTACTCTATCTCCCGGTAGTATCCGTATAAAACTGCGGCGGATCCTCCCTGAAACATATCCTAGAATTAGATCTTCATTATCTAAACGGACCCGGAACATACCGTTGGGAAGTGATTCAGTAATTAAACCCTCATGAATCAATTTTTGTTCTTTCATTCCAGGTAACCTCCTTGAAGTATCAACTAATGGAGGAATAGTTATATAACTCACTTTTCCTCTCTATTTTACAAATAGGAAGTTAGAGATCAAATTCGGATACCAGAGGTGGAAGATTACCATATATAACACAAAATTTCTCCTCCAATTCTTTCTAGTCGAGCTTCTCGATCTGTTATTATACCTCGAGAAGTAGAAAGAATTACAATTCCCATTCCACCTAAAATCTTAGGAATTCGTTGATAGTTGGAATAAATTCGTAAGCCGGGCCGGCTGATACGCTTTAAAATGGTTCTAGTTTTATATATTCCTTTTCTGGTTTTTCTATGTCGCAGAGTTGAAACCAAGAAATATTTGTTACTCTCCTGATGTTTCCGAACGTTTTCAATAAAACCTTCTCGTAGAAGTATTTTAATAATGTTTTCGGTGATATTTGTAGATGCTATTCGAACCCTTCCTTTTTTATCCGTGTCAGCATTTCTTATAGAAGTTATTAGATCGGCAATAGTGTCCCTACCCATGACGAACTAGAATTATAGGTTCCTCCTAATTTTGATATAATCAACATGTTTCCTTTTTTTTATTTTTTTTTTATAAAGTATATACGTGAGACACAATCTACTAATTTGATCTATTTGATCTATTTCAGATACCCTATACTATATCATAGTCTCATCTACTACTATTTATAATACTTCGGGAGCTAATGAAACTATTTTAGTAAAATTTAACTGTCTCAATTCTCGAGCGATCGCACCAAAAACTCGAGTTCCTTTTGGATTTCCTTCTTGATCAATGACAACTGCAGCATTGTCGTCATATCGTATTATCATACCGTTTTCACGTTTGAGTTCTTTACATGTACGTACAATTACAGCTCTAATTACTTCTGATCTTTCTAGAGGCATATTGGGAACTGCTTCTTTGATTACAGCAACAATAACATCACCAATATGAGCATATCGGTGATTACCAGCTCCTATGATTCGAATACACATCAATTTTCGAGCTCCGCTGTTATCCGCTACATTCAAAAGGGTCTGAGGTTGAATCATATCATTTTTATTTCAATCTGTTATTTCAATGCAAAAGTATGAAAGAAAAAAAAGAAATATTGTCCGTCCAGAAATAAATAAACCTGCGGTTGTTTTTTCATCCCCAATACCCCTTTTTTTTTAGTTCTACATCTCTATCCTGAAATAAGAAATTGAGTTCGTATAGGCATTTTGCGCGCAGCTATTGAGATAGCTGCTCTAGCTACAGTTTCTGATACTCCACCCATTTCATAAAGTATTCGACCCCGTTTAACAACGGATACCCAATATTCAGGGGATCCCTTCCCCGAACCCATACGTGTTTCCGCGGGTCTTACTGTAACAGGTTTGTCGGGAAATATACGTACCCATATTTTTCCACCACGACGCGCATATCGTGTCATTGCTCTTCGCCCTGCTTCTATTTGTCTAGCTGTAATCCAAGCAGGTTCAAGTGCCTGAAGAGCGTATCTGCCGAAACAAATATGATTGCCTCGACAAGATATTCCTTTCATTCTTCCTCTATGCTGTTTACGAAATCTGGTTCTTTTGGGGTTATAGTCGATGGTTGTTTCTTAATTCCATCTCTACTGCAGAACCGGACATGAGAGTTTCTTCTCATCCAGCTCCTCGCGAATGAAAGGATTCAAATTCAATAAAATAATATTATAGATACACATTAATAGGTACACATTAATAGATAATACACCAAGTAATGGCTTTTATTGATATTTAATTTCTTACATAAGAAGGAAGATGTAGATACAAGATATACAATACAGCTAGACGTGTGTGTACATTTATGTATCTTTATAGATAATGTAATGTTTCTCTTTTTTATTTTTATAACATGACGAATCCTTTCCTTATTTTTTTTTTTTTACCTCTATCGAATTACGACAAAAGATTGTAATCCAATAAATAGAGGTTTCGCGGGCGAATATTTACTCTTTCCTGTTTCATTCGAAGGTTCAATTCATAACCTCTCAGAATAAATCAATTTTTTCTTGGTCCGTTCCGCCATCCCACCCAATGAATTATTAGGATTCGTTTTCAATAGAAGCCTATGCAGTCACAGGTTCTGTCGTTCCCATAGCTTCTCCATTAATGGTTAGGTCCGAACTTTGCAATGGAGCTTCCAACAAAATTCGTTCCCAAGTCAATTTCCTCAGTTTTTATTAACCTGAAGGCTCTTTATTATTTTATTCTATTTTTAATTATTTCATTTTTAAATTCTTATATTTATAATTATCTTATCAGTATTGATTATCAGTATTGATGCTTTATCACACTGCCCTTTATGACGTGATTCATAGACCATACATATTGGAATCATATATCATTGATATTTTTGTTCTTTCTTTCTATCATCCTTCCATTTATCCACATCCCTTTATTTATTTTTTTTTTTGCTTTACAACCCATAATCAGATCTATTTTTTGTTGAAAGAATTTCAGTTGCTACAACCATATGATAGATCCACTCATTCATATAGTGACTGTTTCTTGGGATCTCGACAATACGAAGCAATAAGTTGGTTATTAGTTTATTTTATATAATTACAAAGTTTATAGCAGGGGTCAGTTTGTTTTTTTTTTTGAATCCCAACTTGAAACTATAAAGAAAAAACTAACGAGTCACACACTAAGCATAGCAATTATACCAAATGATCAATCGAATTTATATTTAACCTTATAGAATTAGAATTGTTCATTTTTTTATTTTTAACGAAAAAAGAATGAAAGAGTTTGTCATTTTTTGTTTTATCACTGGACAGAATGGGAAGACAAGGTTGATTATTCCTCGTCTACAAATATCCAAATTTTTATACCTAATACTCCATAAATAGTTCGAATTGTATAGGAACAATGATCAATTTTAGCGCGAATTGTTTGTAGGGGAACTCTACCCTCTCTGATCCATTCAACACGTGCAATTTCTTTTCCGTCGATACGGCCTGCTATTTGCACTTGAATTCCTTTTGTATCTGTTTGTTCAGTTAATTCAATAGCTTTTTTCATTGCTTTTCGAAACGAAACTCTATTTTTTAATTGTAAAGCTATATATTCTGCAAGAATATTAGGTTGTCCATAAGGTTTTTCAACTCTTGTGATAGCAATGTTGAGTCTCCGGTTTACAGAATGAAACTCCTTTTGTACATTCATCTGTAATTCTTCGATTCCTCGTGTTTGCCCCTCTATTAATAAATTTGGGAATCCAATATAGATTATGACTTGGATCAAATCGATTTTTTTTTTAATTGTTATACGTGCAATTCCTTCGAAAC